ATAGAAGGACGAACACGGGGAATCGAAGAATTACAGATGAATGTACAAAAAGAGTTTCATTCTTTAAACCGGAGACTCAACATTGCTATCACAAGAATTGAAAAACCTTATGGACAACCTAATATTCTCGCAGAATATATAGCTTTACAATTAAAAAATAGAGTCTCATTTCGAAAGGCAATGAAAAAAGCTATTGAATTAACTGAACAAACCGGTACAAAAGGAATTCAAGTGCAAATTGCAGGACGTATCGACGGAAAAGAGATTGCACGTGTCGAATGGATCAGAGAAGGCAGGGTTCCCCTACAAACAATTCGCGCTAAAATTGATCACTGTTCCCATACAGTTAGAACTATCTATGGAATCTTAGGTATCAAAATTTGGATATTTGTAAACCAAGAATAAGAAAATAAGAATAATGGAACTTTATTTATTTTGCCATTATGTTTATCAATAGAGAAATTTAGAAAATATTTTCTTATTTTTTTCTTAATCAAATAAAAACGAACAATTAGAATTCTATAAGGTTGAATAAAAATTTGATTTACCTTTTATTTAAATTTTAGTATAATTGCTATGCTCAGTGTGTGACTCGTTAGTTTTTTCTTTAGAATTGAGAATTGAGACTGAAAAGAAAAATAGGCTGACCACACTATAAACTTAATAACTATCAAAACTAAAGAAACTCAAAACTCATAACCAACTTATTGCTTCGTATTGTCGAGATCCCAAGAAACAGTTACTATATGACTGAATCAATCATATAGTTGTAGCAACTGAAATCATTTTCATAAAAAAGAAATCTGATTCTGAATTGTGAAAAAAAAGGGATGTGGAAAAAGGAAGGGTGATAGAAAGAGAGAATAAAGATCTAAATGATATTAAATGATATATGATTCCCATATGTATGGTTTATGAAGAATTAACCCATAAAAAAGGCAGTGTTATAAAGCATCAACATTAATATACAATAAAAATAGAATAAAAATAGACAATAAAAATAGAATAAAATAATAATATAACGAATCTAATCAATATGGATAATATTGTCTATTATCTATATAAGTATGTAATTAAGATAGAAAAAGAAAGAATCTAAATAATAGAAGAAAAATTGAATTGAGCTTCGGGTTAAGAAAAACTGAGGAGATTGACTCGGAAACAAATAACAGATTCTGTTGATAGCTCCATTGCAGAGTTCAGGCCTAAGTATTAATAGAGAAGTTATGGGAACGATGGAACCTGTGATTACATAGGATTTTCTTGAAAACGAATCAATCCTAAGGATTCATTGGGTAGGATGGCGGAATGAACCAAGAAAAAATGGATTTCTTCTGAATGGTCATGAATAATTGACCCTACAAATGAAGGAGAAAAGAGTTAATATTCGCCCGCGAAACCTTTCTTTATTTTTATTTCATTTAAAGAATTTCATTTATTGGATGACTATTCGCGTGATTAAATAGAGGTAAAGAAAAAGACTTTAGAGATTTTGCTAAAAGAAAGAAGCATTCTTTTTATCTATATACTTTTTATCTATAATATTTTTATTTTATCTATTATTTTATCTATATTCTATATCTATATTCTATATATTAGAATTATATCTATATATCTATATATAAAATATAAATATATAAATAAAAATATATAATTATATAATATAAAAAAACACGCCTAGTTATCTAGTTATATATACAGCCTACCTATGTAACAAATTAAATATAAAAAAATTAGTATATTCTTTCTTTTGTCTTTTGATAGAATAAAATACATATTTCTATTTAATATGTAATTTTATTTAATCATTTCATTCGCGAGGAGCTGGATGAGAATAAATTCTCATGTCCGGCTCTGCAGTAGAGATGGAATTCAAAAACAACCATCAACTATAACCCTAAAAGAACCAGATTTCGTAAACAACATAGAGGTAGAATGAAGGGAATATCTTGCCGAGGCAATCATATTTGTTTTGGTAGATACGCTCTTCAGGCACTTGAACCTGCTTGGATCACAGCTAGACAAATAGAAGCAGGGCGAAGAGCAATGACACGATATGCGCGTCGTGGTGGAAAGATATGGGTACGTATCTTTCCCGACAAACCTATTACTGTAAGACCTACAGAAACACGTATGGGTTCGGGCAAAGGATCCCCCGAATATTGGGTATCCGTTGTTAAACCGGGCCGAATAATTTATGAAATGAGTGGAGTATCTGAAGCTGTAGCCAAAGCTGCTATGGAAATAGCTGCATGCAAAATGCCTATACAAACTCAATTTGTTATTTCAGGATAGGTAAACATAAGTAAAAGAAGAAGGGGAGTATTAAGAATAAAAAAACAACTACGGATTTCTTTATCTCTGGACAGACAATATTTCTTTTTTCCATTATCTTGAAATAATAGATTAAAAAAAAATGATATGATTCAACCTCAGACCCTTTTGAATGTAGCGGATAACAGTGGAGCTCAAAAATTAATGTGTATTCGAATCATAGGAACAGGTAATCACCGATATGCTCATCTTGGTGATGTTATTGTTGCTGTAATCAAAGAAGCAGTGCCCAATATGCCTTTAGAAAGATCCGAAATAATTAGAGCTGTGATTGTACGCACATGTAAAGAACTCAAACGTGACAACGGCATGATAATACGATATGATGACAATGCAGCGGTTATCATTGATCAAGAAGGAAATCCAAAAGGAACGAGAATTTTTGGTGCAATTGCTCGAGAATTGCGACAGTTGAATTTTACTAAAATTGTTTCATTAGCACCCGAAGTCTTATAGATGAAAATAGGATATATCCTATCTTTCTATCTATATATATAATAGAATATTTAGAATATTTGAAATAGATCCAATTAATAGATTGTGTGTGTCTCATGTATATATTTGAAATTTCTAATAATTTTTGAGAATCTATAATAATTAAAAAAAAAAATAATTCAATAAAAAATAAAACAAAAAAGAAGCATGTTGACTATATCAAAATTAGGGGCACCAATAACTATAGTTCGTCATGGGTAGGGACATTATTGCCGATATAATAACTTCTATAAGAAATGCTGACATAGATCAAAAGGGAATAGTTAAAATAGTATCTACTAATATCACTAAAAACATTGTGAAAATACTTTTACGAGAAGGTTTTATTGAAAACGTTCGAAAACATCAAGAAAGTCAAAAAAATTTCTTGGTTTCAACCTTACGACATAGAAAGACTAGGAAAGGTAAGAAAATAAATTTAAAACGTATCAGCCGACCTGGTCTACGAATATATTCCAACTATCGACAAATTCCTAAGATTTTAGGTGGAATGGGAATTGTAATCCTTTCTACTTCTCGAGGTATAATAACAGATCGAGAAGCTCGATTAGAAAAAATTGGAGGAGAAATTTTGTGTTATATATGGTAATTCTCCTAGGATACCCTAAATTTCTCTCGAACTTACTATTTGTAAAATAGAGAGGAGAAGTGAATTATAGAACTCTTCCTCTATTAGTTAATACTTAAAGGGGGTTCCCTAGAATGAAAGAACAGAAATTGATTCATGAGGGTTTAATTACTGAATCACTACCCAACGGTATGTTCCGAGTTCGATTAGATAATGAAGATCTAATTCTAGGTTATATTTCAGGGAGAATCCGGCGCAGTTTTATACGTATACTACCCGGAGATAGAGTCAAAATCGAAATGAGTCGTTATGATTCAACCAGGGGACGTATAATTTATAGACTTCGCAAAAAAGATTCGAACGATTAGATCATTCTTTTAAACATCCTTTTCGTATAGATATAATTCAAAGTTCAAAAATGCAATAAAATGATTTTTGTTTTCAAAATTAAAAAAAAAAGAGATTTAGAATGAAAGTAAGGAATGATAAATATGAAGATAAGGGCTTCTGTTCGTAAAATTTGTGAAAAATGTCGCTTGATTCGTAGGCGGGGGCGAATTATAGTTATTTGTTCCAATCCGAGACATAAACAGAGACAGGGGTAAAGAACTTTTTCATTTTTCTTTTGAAAAGAAAATCCATGTACATGTAAAAAGAAATAAGAAAGGATTCGTTTTCATATGAAATGGATATCCTCGTCTCTTTCTGTAGATTTCTGATTCTTTTTTCTTTTATTCTTAATCTAATAAAATATGACAAAACCTATAGCAAAAATTAGTTTACGTAAGAATGCACGTATTGGTTCAAATAAGAATGAACGTAGAATACCAAAAGGAGTTATTCATGTTCAAGCGAGTTTCAATAATACTATTGTAACTATTACAGACGTACGAGGTCGGGTGGTTTCTTGGGCTTCCGCAGGTACTTCTGGATTTAGAGGCACAAGAAAAGGAACACCCTATGCTGCTCAAGCCGCGACATTTAATGCTATTCATACATTAGTTGATCAGGGTATGCAACGAGCAGAAGTTATGATAAAAGGTCCAGGTCTCGGAAGAGATGCGGCATTACGAGCCATTCGTAGAAATGGGATACTATTAAGTTTCGTACGTGATGTAACACCCATGCCGCATAATGGATGTCGCCCCCCTAAAAAAAGACGTGTATAGAAATAAGAATTCAAGAGATTCCAAGAGAAATAAATGATTCAATGATTCTGATCCAATAATTCTAAATAAAAGAAAAATACTAGTATGGTTCGAGAAGACGTAGTAGGATTCACTCGAACACTACAGTGGAAATGTGTTGAATCAAGAGTAGACAGCAAGCGTCTTTATTATGGTCGTTTCGTTCTGTCCCCGCTTATGAAAGGTCAAGCCGATACCATAGGTATTGCCATGCGAAGGGCTTTACTTGGAGAAATAGAAGGAACATGTATCACACGTGCAACATCTGAAAATGTGCTGCATGAATATTCTACGATAGCAGGTATTGAAGAATCAGTACATGAGATTTTACTCAATTTGAAAGAGATTGTATTGAGAAGTAATCTTTATGGAGTTAGGAACGCATCCATTTGCGTCAGGGGTCCAAAATACATAACAGCTCAAGATATCATCTCACCACCTTCTGTAGAAATAGTTGACACGACACAGCATATAGCTAACTTGACAGAACCAATCGATTTGTGTATTGAATTACAAATCAAGAGAGATCGCGGATATCGTATGAAATCCACAAATGACTCTCACGATGGAAGTTATCCTATAGATATTGTATCTATGCCTGTTCGAAATGCGAATCATAGTATTCATTCTTATGGGAATGGGAATGAAAAACAAGAGATACTCTTTATAGAAATATGGACGAATGGAAGTTTAACTCCTAAAGAAGCACTTTATGAAGCTTCTCGTAATTTGATTGATTTATTGATTCCTTTTCTACATGCAGAGGAAGAGGACATGAATTTCAAGGAAAATGAAAACAGATGGAATCTACCCCTTTTTTCCTTTCAAGACAAATTCACTAATCTCAAGAAAAACAAAAAAGAAATTCCATTAACATGTATTTTTATTGACCAATCAGAATTTTCTTCCAGGACCTATAATTGTCTTAAAAGATCCAATATACATACATTATTGGACCTTTTGAGTCACAGTCAAGAAGATCTTATGAAAATGGAATATTTTCGCACAGAAGATGTAAAACAGATATTGAGCACTGTACAGAAGCATTTTGCAATAAATTTACTTAAGAAAAAGTTCTAAATTTAAATCCATTGGATTCTTTTCATTTTTTCTTTTTTAGAAAGAAAAAAAAATAGAAGAAGTTTTGAATCTCGGACACAGTGCATATATTTGCAGAATAGATCATAAAAAGATTGATGTATCTAAGGAAGATCCAGAAGGGGATCTTCCTTAGATATTTATGTTGTGGTATTTAACGGTTTAATCAATTTGAAAAAGACCTAAAGTTAAGGATTTCTCAATAGGTAAAGTTGCTCCAATCCCTAACCAAAGAGCTACTGCGGTACCGATCAAAAAGACTGTTGTGGCTACTGGACGACGAAATGGATTTTGGAATTTATTGACATTCTCCAAAAAAGGTACTGTCAATAATCCTATTGGTACTGAAACCATTAAAAGAACACCCAATAACTTATTGGGTACTGTGCGAAGTATTTGAAATACGGGAAAGAAGTACCATTCGGGTAATATTTCCAACGGAGTTGCAAACGGATCCGCCGGTTCACCTATCATTGACGGCTCTAGAACTGCTAAGCCCACATTACATGCAATAGTGCCTAGAATTACTACTGGAAAAATATATAAAAGATCATTGGGCCATGCAGGTTCTCCATAATAATTATGTCCCATCCCTTTAGCCAATTTAGCTCTTAATACAGGATCATTCAAATCGGGTTTCTTTGTTATTTGGATAGGTGAATTCTTGTGGATCCATCCCCCAAAGGAACCGGACATGAGAATTTTTTATCATCCGGCTCGAGCAAGAATCAAAAGAATCACAGAAATAGATTCATAGAACATAAATAGGTCCATAGAAGATCTATATTTCATACATATCTACATAGATAATGTAGAATGATTCTATGTAAGAAAAGATTTATAAAATTACATTTCCCCAAGTTTCAACGATTCATTATTCATTGCAAAGAATTAAGTTCTGGCAACAAGGAAATGCTCAATATCCAAGTCGGCTTACAAATTAGATCATGATCAAGTGCTTTTTGGATTGTCTCATGTCTTTTGATTAATATTTATCCCCACAATATCTTGATTGTATTACATACAAAAATACAAAATTTTTACTTGTTACTAATAAAATCTTAGCCCTTGTTCTTCCTTAGATACCTTATTTAACTCCGATAGTATTATAAATCAGGGTTGATGCAGAGGAAATGAATGCATCTACATACTATAAAAACTTACTAAGATTACTATCCAATGATACTATCAAATTAATTCTAATAAAAATTACTAAAAAAAAATCAAACAAAGTGAATAAATAGAACATTGGATCATTCTGCATCACTTATTATAGGGATCTTACGGAGCCTTTTCATGCATGACAAGATTCGGGTATGATCATAGAAAATATTCTCCTCACTCCTCAAGCGAACCAGCCTATCCTTATGCTATATAAAGGGATTGACGTGATGTGATGGTTGGATGCGGAGACACATTGGGTTGTGAATTCCAACGTGGCGGATAAAATCATATATCTGCACGGGCCAATCAATAGTTCAAGTCACACACTCCCATAATCCATCCTCTGTTTAGGAAAATATACTTTAACTATTCTATTCGTATCAAATAAAAAATACTTCAGAGTTGAATAGAAGTATCCAAATAACATGCCTTATTTTTAAACAATCCATATTTGTAGCAATGAAAGACTCTTGTCCCTCCCCGATATGATAAATTACAAATATCTATTATCTATGATCTGCCTTTTCTATAAAGGACCCGAAATACCTTGCTTACGTATCATTGGAAAGTGCATTAACATAAATACGGCAGTAAGAAGAGGTAATACAAAAGTATGTAAACTATAAAAACGAGTTAAAGTGGACTGGCCCACAC